CTTAGGATATATGGTATACATTATTAAATGATTTAACACCTTTAGGTTGTTATATTATTCCTAGATCATAGTGATCTATCTATAAATATTATATGAATATAACGCAAGTTATTTATATTTAGATGATGCTAGTCATCTATATTGGTATATATACCCTTGTATTAAATACTAATTACCGTAGGTAACCTATACATATATGTTGTATGTATTATCCTTTAGGGTATATACTTCATATATTTAGGATACTATACTCCGTATATATACGTACACTTTATCGTGTATAGATGGCATCTATTAGATGTTGTGTGGTATAGTATGTTAGTATAACAGTATTAACTAATACGTTACTATATAACTCAATATAATAATATCTCATAATTATTATATCTATAATACCTCTAGGTACTACCTGTCATTATTATAGCTAATAATCCTTCATATTATGTGGATTCTATAATATATATCTACTGCTTCACAGTATCTATATCTATATACTAACGTTATCTAACACATGTGTTTACTTATTAATGATATACTTGTATAGAATATATGTAACGTCAATTGTGACATGACGTGACTCCACTTCCCTAGTGAGGGATGAGTGTTGGTCATTCCATCACTCTTATGTCGATGTAACATCTAGGATTACTCGTGTAATACTTGGACGACACTACTCTTTGATTTAGTAGTATCTACTATGTATATATACTTATATATTATATATATGTTTATACTAAACATCTTGGTTAAATTAACCATTATACAAGTTGTATAATTATTTACATTATATAACTATATACCGCTAATAATATCGGTAGATATCTATACTTATATCCTACTTTAGGATATATGGTATACATTATTAAATGATTTAACACCTTTAGGTTGTTATATTATTCCTAGATCATAGTGATCTATCTATAAATATTATATGAATATAACGCAAGTTATTTATATTTAGATGATGCTAGTCATCTATATTGGTATATATACCCTTGTATTAAATACTAATTACCGTAGGTAACCTATACATATATGTTGTATGTATTATCCTTTAGGGTATATACTTCATATATTTAGGATACTATACTCCGTATATATACGTACACTTTATCGTGTATAGATGGCATCTATTAGATGTTGTGTGGTATAGTATGTTAGTATAACAGTACCCATCCCAGCATATAGAATATTTACATATTCCATACACTTTAGATGTTTACTATGAAGTATACATAGTATGGACATATATTATATATCCATATAAACATTGAGTGCATCGTAATATTTTGTTCAAAATGTTATTTATAGTTATTGTAGCATACAATATTCTTTTAGACAGCTACTGGCTGGAAGATATGAATAATATTTACAAAATGAGATGGTTTATGCGTAGTGTGAAGCATCGTATATTATCAATGTTATACTCTTATTAAGGAGTATTATTCTACATAACACAGTTATGTATCATTGAGTATAACATCTCAATGTGTCCCCCTCCGGGTTCCTCCTCCTGTTACATCCATTAACTTTACAATTTCAACCCTTCCCAGGTTATAACAATTACAGGTAAATATACAGTTATTCTAGCTATTATCACACTTTACATGCTAACTAGAATATTTTGTAGTATTATGGATCATTACTAAATTACATTCGACAATATTAAACTCATCTCTTGTAAGATTATCATTCCTCATTTTTACTCATATTTTTCAATATGTATTCTATATATTTATTATTACTCTATTAATCTACTCTACACTATTCTCAACTGTGAGTATTCTATTATAATCTTCTGAATTATAATTATATTAATTATTAGTATTATATATCTTATCTCTATATTTCTATAAAGTATTTACCAGATATTCTTAATTTAATAAGCATTTAGCTTTTCCTCGCATATATAAGGTCAACCCATGTTTAGTCTGTCGCAATGCAGAAAATGGTAGTAAAGTCGAGCCCTCCTTGGAAGTATGAACGTGGGTTATCTCTGTGGTCCCTTGTGAATCGAAAATATATATACTCAGTGCGTATTCAATCTGACGTAATGTTGTCATTACATCTCAATTATTACTCCCCTCATCTGCTGCATATCGCCTACAGTATCTCCCTCCGTTATCTTAAAACACTTCAAAATCCTTATAATAGGTTAATGAGGTCTTCATGCCTCCGCGGTCATTTCTAACAGCTTCAATAGTCACTTCCATTAGTTAATTAATTCTATTTTATATTATTATATCATTCTTACTAATGACTCTAACTATTGTTACCATTCTTTTAAGCTTGGGCAACGGGTCAAGTTCACAGACTTGAGGTTATTAAATCAGTGATATATCCTTAGCGTAATTATGTTGTTACATTTTATCAGCCTACCGCTTATTGTTCAGCAATTTGTATCTTGAGTTACTATTCTCACTATTATAGCATCTAGCATCTCTACCTCGTGCTATCTTCATTCAATTAGTATTCTCATACTGTATTCGTATTAATATAATACATTGCATATTTTTTCATTTAGTCATTCAAATTATAACATCTATAGATTCCTACTGCTATCCAACTTATCATAACTTATAATAGCATATACTAACTTATATTCACTCATATACATTAACATATACACTCATTATAACTTACATTGAGATATACTTATATTCTAGTTCCAATCTTATTTATTTAGACTTATGCATTATAATTCAGCCCTAAAGTACTAAAAATCTTTCGGTTTGATGGAATAAGCGCGCTTAATATCACTGCGCCTCGGTTGCGCACTACTCTTCACACCCCTTATCAATTTAGGGATTACACGTGTACGACCACACTTCCGATTTTGCTCCTTATCCGCTCCAAGACTACTACATCTTAAAACCTTCCACAGCTTATATTCACAATAATACTAACAATTAAATAATACACTAAACTATTTCTAACACTAAAGTACATTAGTAATCTTATCTTATTCTACTATTACTACTTTCTACTTCTTTATTATCATATTAATTATATTACAATACTATATTATACTAAGATATTACAATACTATATTACAATACTATATTATACTAAGATATCATATCATACAATCATCATGCATCTCCATACTACTAATGATACTACATTATTAGAGTTACATTACAACTATACTTTTACAATTACTAGTTATTATTTTCTTATTAGATTTCAAGTTATTACTGCGATATCACTTGAGGGACTATCAATCCCCTCAAATTGGCTCGACACTTCTACATCTACATTGATATGCTTAAATTAATACTGTCACTATTATAATCTCTAATTATCAACCATTATTGATTATAACACTTTATTAAAGGTCGTATAAATCTCTTTATACTGTTTCCACATATTTATAGCAGTAGAGAATGCCATAATTTTTTACTTCGTTACTATTTTGTTATATTGGCTTCAATTGGGTTATTAATAATGTCCATATTAACTATTGGTTCTATTCTACATTATTATTATTAACGATATAAATCTTTCAATCTACTGTCGTATCCTACCACATTGGTAATCATACAATGTTCTGATCTCACATTGACTCTTTATACTAACCGTCCTATCTTTGCCTGTCATCGTCCCAGGTGACTAATCCGTCATCGCTTCACTAGCTAGGAGCTACACATCGCCTCTTCACAGTTGTTAACTTAAGGTGCTGACTAATGTTTCACTTAATAGAATATTCTATCTCCATCTGAACGTCTCTAAATATATCATAAATAAGATTAATATACCTCTAGATTACTCGTCCGATGATAATAGTTATTTATTTAGTGTGTGTAGACCGGGTTATATGGTTATATTTATGATTATATTGATTTAATGGTAGAATAAGTACTTGTGGCGTACTAAGTCCAGGTTCAATCCCTGGGTATAATCCTTTTTACAAGCTCTCTGTGGATCGAACACAGTTCTTTTGTTTTGAAGACAAATATTAAACCATTTAACTAAAAGCTCATTGAGATAACAATTATACTATTATCAGTTATATGATGTTATACTTAAATGATGTTCCTACACCATACTCACTTTACTTCCAAGACTCAGCTTCTCCTGCTATGGAAGGTATTATTGAATTACATGATACTATTATGTTCTATATTATCTTAATTACTACTTTACTATGTTGAATGATTACAGTAGCTGTTGTTAACCATAACGAATACAACAATAAATTTGCTATGAAATACATGAACCATGGTATGGTATTAGAAATTGTATGAACTATCTTCCCTTGTTTAGTTTTATTAATGATTGCTTCACCTTCATTTATCTTATTATACTTAAATGATGAAGTTATTACACCAGCTATGCTAGTTAAAGCTATTGGTTACCAATGATACTGATCATACGAATTAAGTGATTTCTTAAATATTTACGACGGTCTAACAATTGAATTTGATAGTTACTTATTAAACGATGAGATGTTAGAAATGGGACAAATTAGATGATTAGATACTGATCTATGATTATACTTACCTCTAAACCTACATGTTAGATTTATTGTAACTTCTATGGACGTTATCCATGACTTTGCTGTACCTTCATTAGGATTAAAAATTGATGCTAACCCTGGTAGATTAAATATGCTATCAACTATTATTAATAGAAACGGTGTATTCTACGGTATGTGTTCTGAATTATGTGGAGTTGGTCATTCAATGATGCCAATTAAGATTGAATCAGTTGATGTAGATCTATTCTTACTAAATATTATGGATTACTAATATCCGGTACTATATTAAATAAAGACTTCCATTTATCTTTATAGTATCTAACTATATTTATATATGCCTTATCTTGAGATTGATTCGAACAATCATATATACTTTAGAAGAGTATGACCTTACCATTAGGTTATCAAGACTAGATTACTAGGAGATTCGAACTCCTATCTTCCAACGTGACAAGTTGGTATTTTACCCTTAAACTAAGTAATCGAATAGTTCGCAATAGGTAATGTAATTTAATTGCTAATTAAACGGGTAAATCCCTTATAGGTTCGACTCCTATACTATTCAATGGAATAATGATCTAGTGGTTATGATTTTTAACTTTTAATTAAAAAACAGTGGTTCAATTCCACTTTATTCTATACTCTTTACTAATTACTTATACTATTCATAATAATATTATGTCATTTAGAAAGTCAAATATTTATTTATCTTTGGTAAATAGTTACTTAATTGATTCTCCACAACCATCATCAATTTCTTACTGATGAAACTGAGGTTCATTATTAGGTTTATCATTAGTTATCCAAATCTGTACTGGTTTATTCTTAGCTATGCACTATAGTAGTGATACTAGTTTAGCATTTAACCTGGTAGAGCATATTATGAGAAATGTTAATAACGGTTGATTAATTAGATTTATGCATGCTAACGGTGCTTCATTCTTCTTCATCTGTTTATACGCTCATATTGGTAAAGGTATTTACTACGGTAGTTACCAGAAACCTAGACAAACTGTATGAATTGTAGGAGTTATTATCTTTATTTTAGTTATGGCACTTGCATTCACAGGTTACTGTTTAGTATTTGGTCAAATGAGTTTATGAGGTGTTACTGTAATTACTAACTTATTCTCAGCTATCACGAACAAAAAAAAAGATATTGTACATTGATTATGAGGTGGATTTAGTGTTTCTAATGCCCTAATTAAGAGATTCTTCGCAAACCACAACAAATTACAAAAAAATGTAGCTGCTGATGAAATTATGCATATGATGGCATTACACCTTCACGGTAGATCTAACCCATTAGGTACATCTGGAAACTATGATAGAGATGGTATGCATGGATACCTTATCTTTAAAGATTTAAACCCTAATCTTCTTATTCTTAATTGTATTCCTCATCTCGTATTCTTTGCTCCTGAATTATTAAACCATCTGGATAATAATATTATGGCTAACCCAATGTCACTACCATCTTCAATTGTTCCTGAGTGATACTTATTATCATTCACGCTATTTTTAGGATCAATTCCTGATAAATTAATGGGAGTAATCGTTATGTTTGGTGCTATTTTAGTATTATTAACATTACCTTCATTAGATAGATCTATTATTAGAGGTAACGCATTTAAACCATTATCTAAATTATTATTCTGAATCTTCGTATGTAACTTTATTACATTAAGTATGATTGGTAACTGTCACGTTGAAGAACCTTATGTTCTAGTTGGTATTATCTGTACTATCTTCTACTTTGCTTACTTCTTGGTTATTATCCCAGCTGTATCAACATTAGAAAATGTATTATTTATTTCTAGTAGATAATCCGAAGTATTATATAAGATATTATTATAGACTGTACCGGTATATATTGTACTAAAAGAGAATCGAACTCCTATTTGATATTTACAAAATATCTGTATTACCATTATACTATTAGTACTAGAATAGATCATTAAATCTATATTAAGGTGATAGATTAAGAGTAGATTTAACAACTTCATATTTAATCAGTTCTTAATTGCATAGTTATTTAGCCTTACAACGACCATTGATAACTTAATAAGAGTCCTGTCGTACAACTTATTTCTCTCTATACTATCATAAGATCTACAGATATCAGACATACTGGCTTACGCCGTATTGAACTCAACTCAAGTGCCTTTTTAATCTACGAACAGTAGAACTCTTAGGAAATGCTACAATTCCTGAGCTAAGACTAGTCAACATCGAGGTGGTAAGATCAATCTTCGATTTCTACTCTAAGATTACATTACCCTGTTATCCCTAGCGTAGTTTTTATTTGATGTCTTACTACGTTTGTAGTAATGTTCATTAATTCTTACGTGAGTAATTACTACCTTATTGGGTATATAATTAATTTAGTTTAAGGATTTAACCGTTATTACTAAACTTTGATCTTTTCAGTTATTCTTTGTGAAAAAAGCGCCCCACTTAAACCTTTCTACCGTTAGTAATATATTTAACAGTGTCAGGTTAAACTGCTAGGGTCTTCGTGTCCCATAGATCCTATTAGGTATTTTCACCTATAATTCAATTTCACCTAGCCTTTAAAAGAGACAGTAGTAGAATCATTTCTCCATTCATGCACGATTTCAATTATAAATCTAGGTATTTTGCTACCTTAGAGTTCTCAGGATAAAACCGTCGTTTAATTATCAATGATAATCACCGGACAGGATTCATTCATTATACCATCTAATTATAATTTAGCAATGAACTGTGTTTTTGATAAACAGTTGCTCTACATATTTGCCGAATTCCTTTTCTAAAGTTTACTAGCTAATCTCGAGTAGTTTCTACTCATAAAGAAGTTGTGTCACCTTGGTCACGATTATTATTTATATTAATTAGACTTAATCTATTATATATTTTGATTATTTTACTCTGTTTTAGTAATTATTCGTCGTATTATCTCGGTTAACTTTCTTATTAGATTATATTTTTATTTCGTTACTCATGCTAACATTCTTAATTCCATCTACCTTACAGCAGAATCCACTGTAACTCTTATTTCTGAGTATAATTTAAACTAGTTAATAATTCCATCTATAGAATCTAATGGTAAAATTGTTACATACTTATTAATCCGTTAGTTATTACTAAACCTACGAGCCATTATAAGATGTTTAATTTATTAATTATAACTTTCAGTCATTATTATAGAGTATTGTTTATTACCATCTTGTTTAATCACCTTATCGCAATCAAACTAACTAATCATATCTGCTTTGAAGGTTATAATCCAACTCTCTGAGAAGGATCATTCTCTACACATTATATTATTATGATAGCTAAACTAAAATTTATTTCGATGGAAACCAGTTATCTTATCGTTAGAGTTAACTTTCTCTACAAACCTACCATCATCCAAGTATATTGCAACATACTCTGGTTCATTCATATGATAATTGTGGTAGGTTAGATCACGATATTTCGGGTCTAGTGAAATACTATTATTTAATACTCCACTAACTTATTAGCCCATTATGCAAAAGGTACTGCTATTTCTAACATGCTCTAACTATACTCTTAAATATATTCCATCACTGTACTATTATATATTACTAAGTTTCATTCTCCATTACTACTTAATCAATCTTTTACTCAGATGGTTCATTTCAAAGATATTATAAATATTAGTTATCCTGTCTATATTGCTATTGCTAGATTATATAAATTAAGATTAATTATATCTGGGAGTATAGTATTTAGATCTAAGGACGAATTGAACGTCCCATTACAATATGAAAAATTGTCGTTATGCCGATTAACTATTAGATCAAGGGTTATAATGAAGTGATAGAGTCGAACCATCTAGATTAATTTTGCAAATTAATATATCACCTTGATTACTTCACTTTGTTAGTAATAATAATATAATGGTTATTATATAGTGTTTAGGTCACTATTATCTAGGTTCAATTCCTAGTTATTACAGTTAGGTATAATAATGGTTATACTATAGACTATGCCTCAATTATTACCTTTTAATATAGCTTTCTACTTAATTACTTTCGTAGTATTTGCTACAGTTTTATTCTATTTATTGAATACAACATTATTACCTTCTTTACTAATTAAAAGATTATCTAGATTATTTATGGTTAAGTAATTAAACTAATACCATTTTACTATCAACTCCTTAATATTAGTTAATATAAATTTATTATTATGATCTATAACCCTTTAGAACAATTTGAATTACATTACTTGCTAATGATTATTAATAACTTTAACTATGTTTTATTATTAACATTAGTATTATACTTATTAATGTCACCATCATTAATTGTTGACCTTATCAATGATTTAACAGATGGATTAGCTATTAAAAACTACGAATCATTTATCTTTATGATCTTCCTATTATTATTAATTACTAATATGTTAGGATTATTCGGACTAGCTATTAATGCTCAGTTAGTATACACTATTGGTTTATCAACTGGTATTATTATTGGATGTACTATTTTAGGTATTAAATTACATGGAATGAACTTCTTTACATTATTCTTACCAAATGGAGCTCCAACTGGTATCTTAATCGTATTATTCTTTATTGAATTATTATCATACTGTAGTAGAGCTGTATCTTTAGGTTTAAGATTAGGTGCTAACACATTATCAGGACATTTATTAGTTGATATTGTTGCTACATTAATCTACGCTTTCGGTACATTATCAATGATTCTAGCTGTAGTAGGAACAGCATTATTTGGATTATTAGTTGCTATTCAACTATTAGAAATTGCTATTGCATTAATTCAAGTATATGTATTCTCTATTTTAACAGTTAATTACTTAAAGGATGTAGTTGATTTACACTAATCCGTAATCGTATGTAATACCTTTATCTATATATCTTCGGGTATATATTAATTTCCCACGTCAAATTCATCTAACGTAACTATGTGTCAACTTATCTCACTCGGAGATTGATGGGCAATTAGTAGCCTATATTCTTGATATTCATATGATCATTCTAACATCATATTACTTTTGATTATTTATTCATAGAATCGAGTTTCAGATTCTAATCCTTGATATCGCGCCTATAGCCCTGTCTGTTAGAGTCATGTAGACCAGTCACATTGCTACTTGGTAGCATATTTCGGTAATAACTTCTCAGTAATACCTAAAGACGGTAATGTAACACCTGTAAAGTATACAAAGACAGGTAAGGTTTATTGTGGGTTGTCAAATTAAATAGCACGATCCACTCAATTGGTAATATAACGCTCTTCAACTTTGATTTTTATCCCTTAGGACGTAATATTCGAGTAGATAATTCTTAACTTTCGTTTACTATAATTATCATAGATTATACCATCACTAGCAGGGTATCTAATCCTGGTCGTTAAAAAATGGCTTTAGCTCTCAGTAATGTATTGTATGGAATGCTAATTAAAGTCTTAGAATTTTACCTCTTATTTAATATTCATTATTTATACATATTTATAACCTACAGCTGTTTTAAACTCTAAATTAAACTTTGCTTTTATCGTCTAACCGAATCTTCTGGCACGATATTTAGATAAAACTATTCTATAAGTAATTATTATTTAGCTTATAACTGATAAGATCATTACCTCAATTAAGTTGTAAAATATTATTCACTGCTGAACACGGCCATAGCATCTTAAGATGTTAGCTAAGCATAATACTGGGTTATTATCAATAACCACTTACTCGTGAAAGTGCATGTGTAGAAACTTATCGAAGTTTAATTGACTGCAGTAATCAGTCTTAATACAGGAGGGATTTGAACCCCCGCGATTATTAATCATTATATTTCAAGTATAACCTCTTAAGCCTCTCGAGCACTGTATTTATAAACTATTAAGGAATCGAACCTTAGATTATGACCTATCAAGTCATCGTTATACCATTTAACTAATAGTTTGTAGAATCTTAATTAAATAAGAGTAGTCATAAATCTAACTGGTGAGTTAAACATATGGCTAGCTAATGGTAGAGGAAGTGTATTAAACTCAATTTGTCCATTAGGGATTTTATTACTGAATAGGTAAGGTAGTAATAGTTGGTCTGTTTGTCTAATACCATCTAGTAATTGTCTTTCAACAACCACAGCAAATACGAACATTGATAATGATGATAATAAAGCACCAAATGTAGCTACTTCGTTTCAAGCATTGTAAGAATCAGGGTAATCTGAAATTCTTCTAGGCATACCATTAATACCTAAGTAGTGCATAGGCATAAATGTTAAGTTAGTACCAATAACTAATAATACAAAGTGCATTCTAGCTAAGTTTTTATTATAGTCTAAACCTAATACTAATGGTGATCAGTAGTAGTAACCAGTAAAGATACCGAATACAGCACCTAATGATAATACGTAATGGAAGTGAGCTACAACATAGTAAGTATCGTGGAAAGCAAGATCAACACTAGCGTTAGATAACATAACCCCAGTTACTCCACCTGCTAGGAATAATACTAAGAATGCTAATGCGAATAATACAGGAACTCCAAATCTTAATCTACCTCCAATAATTAGAGCTAATCATGAGAAGATTTTAATACCTAGAGGTACTGCAATAATCATAGTTGCACTAGTAAAGTAAGCTCTTAGATCAGTATCTAAACCTACAACAAACATATGGTGTACTCATACAATAAATCCTAACATACCAATAGAACCCATAGCATAAATCATACTTACAGATCCGAATACGTTTTTAGAACTGTATGCTGATAATACCATACTAACGATACCGAAAGCGGGAACGATCATAATATATACTTCTGGATGCAAATAACTAAAAAGTTATAGTGGACTATATCTTCACTATTTATAAAGGTCTCATTTGAGAGTAAAGTTTAATCATAATTTATGGAAATCACTTTGAAGATTATAAGCTTTTATATCTTTTAATTGATAATATAGGCTTACTAATGATAATTGGTTAAATTTAGTGGTTCTGGAAGAGAAATTCTTATTATAATTTAAGAAGTTTATAATATCTTGCTTGGATTGAGTGGATCATAAGAAATGGCCATGACCAGATTTAGAAAAGTGAATATCACCTCCTAATAATTTAAAATATTCAATATCATGAGAGTATTTATTAGATACTGCTACAGTTAATTGAGGAATATTATTCTTAAAAGAGTAACAAATTGAGCCTTCAGCATCAAAGAATCCTATAAATCAACCGTTATTTAAAGTTAATCCAATAGGATCTTTAACAAGGATACTTAATAAGCTAGCAACTTGATGTAATTGAATTAATCTCTTACTATTTCTAATATTGCCATTAATAGAGTTAATTAATATGATTATATCTTCTCTATTGTGTAATCTTCATCTGACAGATTTAGATCCACTTCTAAATTTAACTGATCCTCCAAACTTATTTTGAATTTGTTTTAAGGTTCTTAAATCTTTAGTTGCTAAAGTAATTTCACAACAGGGATATTTCTTACTAAGGATACCAAAGTAACCATCTCCATCGATTAAACCAGCTAATCATTGAATAAATTTAATGTTTTTATAGTTTAGTGTTTCACATGTAGTCTCTGAGGTTCCTAATAAGTTATTACTGGAAGAATAACCGTTGGTTACCTGCTGATTGCCATCATCTTTTAATATTTTGACTTCAAGGGCTTTAAAGTAAAGACTTACAATGATAGTAATTAAAAGGATAAAGAAGGTTTCCAGCATATAGTGAAATGCGACAATTAATATTGAAGGGCCATCTTGACCAAAGAATCAGAATAAATGTTGGTATAAAATAGGGTCACCTCCACCTGATACTTCGTAGTATGAAAGGTTAAAGTTTCTATCAAATAATAATAAAGTAATACCTACTGTTAATACAGGTAAAGATAATAATAATAATCAAGCTAGAATATAGATAGCTCAACCAAATAAACTCATTCTGAATAAACTATCTAGGAAGTTATGAGCAGTAGCAATAAAGTTGATTGCACCTAATAAAGATGAAATAGTCAGACAGTGTAAACCGAAGATAACTAAATCAACACTAACACTACTATGTGACATAATACCACTTAAAGGATAGTAAACAGTTCATCCAGTACCAGCACCTGATTCAATTAAGGCTGATAATGAGATTAAAATAACTGCAGGAACTAAGAATCAGAAACTAACGTTATTTAATCTAGGGAATGCCATATCAGCAGCACCTAAAGCTACAGGTAAGAAGTAGTTACCAAATGCACCAATAATAGCAGGCATAATAGCTAAGAATACCATCATAATTGCATGGGCTGAAACCATAGAGTTGAATAAATGGTGATTATTAATAATAACAGATCCTGAATGGATTAATTCCAATCTCATAAACATACTCATTGATAGACCAATGAATGCTGCAAATAGAGCTAAGATGAAATATAATACAGCAATATCTTTATGATTAGTTGTAAGAATTATTTTGAAATTTTTAAACATAATTAAATAATGATGTTACATACTTTGTAACGAGATAATAGTATCTCACGTACTCAATTGGAATCGAACCAATAACAAATTATTAACAGTAATTCATTTTTCCTTTAAACTATAAGTACAATAGTTGTTAATATTAAACGTATAAGAATCGAACTCATGATGATAGATTTACAATCTATAGTTATACCATTTAACTAACGTTTATTGGGGTTATACAACTAAACTCATACATAGAATACTACGAATAATGCTAATCAAATAACATCTAATACGTGTGAGTAAATAATTGTTGTATCTAAGTTAGTAGAGTGTGTTCTACTAAATGTTCTAAAGTACATTCTAACAGTTACTGTAGATAACATTAAGATTAAAGTAATCATATGGAATCCATGTAATCCTGTACCAGCGTAGAATAGACTACCAAATACACCATCTGTAATTGTAAATTGAGCTAGAATATATTCAACCACTTGGAATACAACGAATACAACTACTAATAATGTAGTAATAAACATAGCAATTAGTGAGTTTTTATAATCACCGTTAATTCATTTATGATGAGATAATAGAACTGTAGCACCAGATGATAATAATAAGATTGTATTTAATAATGGTAATTCCATTGCTTCAACTTTAACAATATCTAATGGAGCTCACTGTAAACCTAATTCAATTAGAGGGTTCATAGCTGAATGTAAGTATGCTCAGAAGATAGCAGCAAAGATTAATACTTCACTTAATACAAATAAGTTGAATCCGTAACCGAATCCTCTTCTTACTAATAATGTATGAACACCTAAGTAACTACCTTCAATAACAGTATCTTTTAATCATAATACGATTGATACTACTAATACTAAGAAAGTAATTAATAATAAGTTAGATGATGCAGGAACGTAACCATGCATAGATAATGCAGTAGTCAACATAAAGTTTATAGTTGCAATACTACTAGCCATTGGTCAAGGACTAGGAAGAACAACATGATAAGGGTGTGCTAATATCATAATAGAGAGTAGGATAAATTATTAATATCCATAAATGTTTCAGTATCCTAAGAATCGCACTTAGATCATAAATTCCCAAAATCTATATTCTACTATTGAAATAAATACTGTAATTTTATATAGTATGGAACTCGAATCCACGACTTTAACTTGGAAGGTCAATATTTTACCACTAAACTAACTATATTGGATCTCTTAGATAACCTAATCGATTATCAACTTCAGAGCATGAATCTGATATTTTATATTTAAACTATAAAAGAATATTATAAGAGAGACTCGAACTCTCACGCTTTAATAAGCATAACATTTTAAGTGTTATTTGTCTACCATTCCAACATTATAACTAAGATGTTACTAGTAAGAATCGAACTCACATTTCTAGTATTTCACACTAGTACTTTAACCATTAAGTCATAGTAACAAGGATAAGAGAAGCTATTAAACTGCGTATAATAAAATGAATGAAATCATTAAACAGAATAAACCTGTTGATTCAGATAATGAGAATCCTAAAATAGCGTAAGGGAATAATAGTTTAGTCATTGATGGGTTTCTAGAAACAGCGTTAATTAAAGCTGCAAATACGATAGCAATACCAATACCTGCACCAATTAAACCAACAGCAGCAATACCTGCACCAATATATTTAGCTCCTAATACAATATTCATAATAAATAATAAGAATAGATATTGCTAATAACCATATCTGGAGTCGAACCAGATTGTTCAATGCATGAAATTAACATCTTACCGTTAGATGATATGATTAAAGTATTTAATATATATAAGAATCGAACTTATGACTTATAATTGTAAGTTATATGCTATACCACTTAGCTAATATATTATTAATTGGAATCTTCTAGAATCGAACTAGAATTATCTTAATGCAAATAAAATAGCTTACCATTAGTCAAGATCCCTTAGGATTATGGAAGATTGACTCGAACAATCAAGACTTCGACCAAATCAAAGTATTTTACCGATTAAATTATTCCATATTCATTAACTATAGTACGCCACAAGTACTTATTCTACCATTAAATCAATATAATCATAAATATAACCATATAACCCGGTCTACACACACTAAATAAATAACTATTATCATCGGACGAGTAATCTAGAGGTATATTAATCTTATTTATGATATATTTAGAGACGTTCAGATGGAGATAGAATATTCTATTAAGTGAAACATTAGTCAGCACCTTAAGTTAACAACTGTGAAGAGGCGATGTGTAGCTCCTAGCTAGTGAAGCGATGACGGATTAGTCACCTGGGACGATGACAGGCAAAGATAGGACGGTTAGTATAAAGAGTCAATGTGAGATCAGAACATTGTATGATTACCAATGTGGTAGGATACGACAGTAGATTGAAAGATTTATATCGTTAATAATAATAATGTAGAATAGAACCAATAGTTAATATGGACATTATTAATAACCCAATTGAAGCCAATATAACAAAATAGTAACGAAGTAAAAAATTATGGCATTCTCTACTGCTATAAATATGTGGAAACAGTATAAAGAGATTTATACGACCTTTAATAAAGTGTTATAATCAATAATGGTTGATAATTAGAGATTATAATAGTGACAGTATTAATTTAAGCATATCAATGTAGATGTAGAAGTGTCGAGCCAATTTGAGGGGATTGATAGTCCCTCAAGTGATATCGCAGTAATAACTTGAAATCTAATAAGAAAATAATAACTAGTAATTGTAAAAGTATAGTTGTAATGTAACTCTAATAATGTAGTATCATTAGTAGTATGGAGATGCATGATGATTGTATGATATGATATCTTAGTATAATATAGTATTGTAATATAGTATTGTAATACCTTAGTATAATATAGTATTGTAATATAATTAATATGATAATAAAGAAGTAGAAAGTAGTAATAGTAGAATAAGATAAGATTACTAATGTACTTTAGTGTTAGAAATAGTTTAGTGTATTATTTAATTGTTAGTATTATTGTGAATATAAGCTGTGGAAGGTTTTAAGATGTAGTAGTCTTGGAGCGGATAAGGAGCAAAATCGGAAGTGTGGTCGTACACGTGTAATCCCTAAATTGATAAGGGGTGTGAAGAGTAGTGCGCAACCGAGGCGCAGTGATATTAAGCGCGCTTATTCCATCAAACCGAAAGATTTTTAGTACTTTAGGGCTGAATTATAATGCATAAGTCTAAATAAATAAGATTGGAACTAGAATATAAGTATATCTCAATGTAAGTTATAATGAGTGTATATGTTAATGTATATGAGTGAATATAAGTTAGTATATGCTATTATAAGTTATGATAAGTTGGATAGCAGTAGGAATCTATAGATGTTATAATTTGAATGACTAAATGAAAAAATATGCAATGTATTATATTAATACGAATACAGTATGAGAATACTAATTGAATGAAGATAGCACGAGGTAGAGATGCTAGATGCTATAATAGTGAGAATAGTAACTCAAGATACAAATTGCTGAACAATAAGCGGTAGGCTGATAAAATGTAACAACATAATTACGCTAAGGATATATCACTGATTTAATAACCTCAAGTCTGTGAACTTGACCCGTTGCCCAAGCTTAAAAGAATGGTAACAATAGTTAGAGTCATTAGTAAGAATGATATAATAATATAAAATAGAATTAATTAACTAATGGAAGTGACTATTGAAGCTGTTAGAAATGACCGCGGAGGCATGAAGACCTCATTAACCTATTATAAGGATTTTGAAGTGTTTTAAGATAACGGAGGGAGATACTGTAGGCGATATGCAGCAGATGAGGGGAGTAATAATTGAGATGTAATGACAACATTACGTCAGATTGAATACGCACTGAGTATATATATTTTCGATTCACAAGGGACCACAGAGATAACCCACGTTCATACTTCCAAGGAGGGCTCGACTTTACTACCATTTTCTGCATTGCGACAGACTAAACATGGGTTGACCTTATATATGCGAGGAAAAGCTAAATGCTTATTAAATTAAGAATATCTGGTAAATACTTTATAGAAATATAGAGATAAGATATATAATACTAATAATTAATATAATTATAATTCAGAAGATTATAATAGAATACTCACAGTTGAGAATAGTGTAGAGTAGATTAATAGAGTAATAATAAATATATAGAATACATATTGAAAAATATGAGTAAAAATGAGGAATGATAATCTTACAAGAGATGAGTTTAATATTGTCGAATGTAATTTAGTAATGATCCATAATACTACAAAATATTCTAGTTAGCATGTAAAGTGTGATAATAGCTAGAATAACTGTATATTTACCTGTAATTGTTATAACCTGGGAAGGGTTGAAATTGTAAAGTTAATGGATGTAACAGGAGGAGGAACCCGGAGGGGGACACATTGAGATGTTATACTCAATGATACATAACTGTGTTATGTAGAATAATACTCCTTAATAAGAGTATAACATTGATAATATACGATGCTTCACACTACGCATAAACCATCTCATTTTGTAAATATTATTCATATCTTCCAGCCAGTAGCTGTCTAAAAGAATATTGTATGCTACAATAACTATAAATAACATTTTGAACAAAATATTACGATGCACTCAATGTTTATATGGATATATAATATATGTCCATACTATGTATACTTCATAGTAAACATCTAAAGTGTATGGAATATGTAAATATTCTATATGCTGGGATGGGTACTGTTATACTAACATACTATACCACACAACATCTAATAGATGCCATCTATACACGATAAAGTGTACGTATATATACGGAGTATAGTATCCTAAATATATGAAGTATATACCCTAAAGGATAATACATACAACATATATGTATAGGTTACCTACGGTAATTAGTATTTAATACAAGGGTATATATACCAATATAGATGACTAGCATCATCTAAATATAAATAACTTGCGTTATATTCATATAATATTTATAGATAGATCACTATGATCTAGGAATAATATAACAACCTAAAGGTGTTAAATCATTTAATAATGTATACCATATATCCTAAAGTAGGATATAAGTATAGATATCTACCGATATTATTAGCGGTATATAGTTATATAATGTAAATAATTATACAACTTGTATAATGGTTAATTTAACCAAGATGTTTAGTATAAACATATATATAATATATAAGTATATATACATAGTAGATACTACTAAATCAAAGAGTAGTGTCGTCCAAGTATTACACGAGTAATCCTAGATGTTACATCGACATAAGAGTGATGGAATGACCAACACTCATCCCTCACTAGGGAAGTGGAGTCACGTCATGTCACAATTGACGTTACATATATTCTATACAAGTATATCATTAATAAGTAAACACATGTGTTAGATAACGTTAGTATATAGATATAGATACTGTGAAGCAGTAGATATATATTATAGAATCCACATAATATGAAGGATTATTAGCTATAATAATGACAGGTAGTACCTAGAGGTATTATAGATATAATAATTATGAGATATTATTATATTGAGTTATATAGTAACGTATTAGTTAATACTGTTATACTAACATACTATACCACACAACATCTAATAGATGCCATCTATACACGATAAAGTGTACGTATATATACGGAGTATAGTATCCTAAATATATGAAGTATATACCCTAAAGGATAATACATACAACATATATGTATAGGTTACCTACGGTAATTAGTATTTAATACAAGGGTATATATACCAATATAGATGACTAGCATCATCTAAATATAAATAACTTGCGTTATATTCATATAATATTTATAGATAGATCACTATGATCTAGGAATAATATAACAACCTAAAGGTGTTAAATCATTTAATAATGTATACCATATATCCTAAG